GAAATACGTATGAATGGAGAAAAAAAAGAATTTTCTACTTTAATTGAAATTTGGAACGGATACAAATGGAAAGGAATTTTAAAATTTTTAAAACAGTTCTAGAAAAAAAAATTTGCCACTGAATCTTAATAAGGTTAAGTTATAGAATTTTGGAGAGAATATCAAACAAAAAAAATGATTGAATTTCTATCATTCTCATTATTATGATATTACATATGTGAAGTTTCTAATAATATAAATAGAAGAGCGTTTTATTTATTAAACACGTATGTAGATATTGTAGATATTGTAGATATTAATATCCCTGTTCTCTTTTATTGTATTGATGTTCTTATTTGTAATAACACGGTTTGTAAAAGAAAATAGAAATTTTCTATTCAATTCTGAGCTATAAAAATTTTCTGATAATTCCTTCTAGGCAACATAAACATATCATATATAAAATAAATAAATAAGAAACATATATAATATGTACATTTCGGCCCTAGGGCTGGGGTTTACATATACTCATAATTGTTGGTATAATTTTAATTGAGAAGGGTTTTTTAACTCAATATTAATGTATCAATTTATATGTTCTTATATCATTAAGAAAAGAAAAAAACAAACTTTGAGATTCAAATCGTTCCTGCATTCGCAGTCAGTAATCAATAGTTAATGGTTCAAATTTGTTTGACTTTTGTGAATGAAAACTGACAGTCGATTTTTACTAGAAAGTGGGAAAAGTTGGTTATTTTGAGATACTCTACAGGGGCGTATCAAATCCAATTGAAATCAAAAGAGCCGAGGAGTTTCTTTTAGGCAAAAAGGGGATAAATTAGGAAAGAAAGGGATGAAAAAAACGGAACTCCCGATGCACTGCGTGTACACATACAATAAATCAATAAATACAAGAAAAGTGAGTGCAGTAATACAGGATATATTTCACTAATTTTATATCGTTTTGGCGGCATGGCCGAGTGGTAAGGCGGGGGACTGCAAATCCTTTTTCCCCAGTTCAAATCCGGGTGTCGCCTGATCAACAAAAGGTGTGAAACCCTGCTTCTGTGCTGCTGATATAACTCGCCAAATTTTTTCTCATCAGAAGCAAAGAAAAGGGGCTGTTGATACTTGTTTGATTCGAAACAGGCGGGTAGGGGTTTTCGAAAAGAGTGTAAATCGAGGATTCAAGGATATATTCTAAGGGTAGAGGGATTATCAAAACTTCGGGATTCTCTTCGACTACAATAGGAAATTGGAAAGAATTTTTTTTTCGGCAATCCCGAATCAAGAATATACTGTCTCTCCACTTTTTCACAGAGATAGTCGAAAAGGGTTACGCATTCGATCAAATAGAAAATTCGATATTGATTTATCTTTTTATGCTTTTTACTTATGAGCATCAACAACCAAAAAGGCCTTCTTTTTCCTACATGTTTTCCATTTCCGAGAGATGTTACTACGTATTTTGCTTCAGATTCATCTTTCCTTTTATTTAATGTTTCGAAATCATCTAGGAATTTTTTATTAAATGAGTTGATTTATTAGATTGGGATATCAATAGTGTTGGGTCCGAATCCTTTTTTTGACTCTGCACCATTGATTCCACTATACTATTAGTATTGAGGAATAGAACAATTCAATTCCTTCATATTTATATATTTATAGAGATCCTATTTATAGAGATAAGGGGACATAATTCACATGGATATAGTAAGTCTCGCTTGGGCTGCTTTAATGGTAGTCTTTACATTTTCCCTTTCACTTATAGTGTGGGGAAGAAGTGGACTCTAGGAGTATTACTAATAAATCAAACTGTATCAATTGTTTTCTAGATCGTTCTGCAACACGTTTTGAACTATTTAAAACGAAAAAAAAAATATTTTGAATTCCATTCGATTCGGATGGAGTAATCCATTATATGAATCACACTTTTTCAATCAAACAGATATTTCACCAACTCCCATCTTTGTATTTCGAAAGGAATACTGAGAAAAGGAAATCCATTATAATAAAAATTCTTGCGAAATGTTCCATTTCAATCAACGGGTTCTTACCAGAGTTATAGATGAGTACTGAGGAAATTATTCCCTCTTTAATTTAATGAAGAAGTCGTTTGGTTAAGTATATACGCATAAATATATACGCCCTTTCTATGACTATGAAAAGCGGTATACACAGAGACATCGCGGTTGTCGAACGAGATATTATACATAAGAGAATCTTCCCTCGGGTGAGTCCCATATTACACACTTACCGCTTGCTTTATAATTTTTAAAATTGTATTTTATTGTATATTCTAAAGTAGAACTTTACACATTATACACTCTAATAATTCTAATAGATAGACCGTATGGTCTATCTATTAGAATACTACCCCGATCATAATTCGCTTATTTCCTTTATTTTTAAGACGCGAAAATTGGAATCCCTTTCATTTTACATTTTATTTCATTAATTTTTGATAAGAACTTAAACTTATAAGTCAAGCTTAATTCAAATTAATTATTTTCACTGACTG